ATTTTATAATCATTGGAGTTATACCAATGAAAATAAAAAGAAAAACCTACAAAAAAAAAATTTCAATAGAGTAAAAGCTTTCGACAAAACTCTAGATAAGGAATCCCTTGTTATAAATGTACTCGAAAAACGAACTAAATTGTGTAATGATAAAACTAAAAAAGAATACTTACCAAAAAGCTATGATCCTTTCTTGAATGGCCCCTACCGCGGGCGAATCAAAAAATTGTTTACACTCTCAACCATCAATGAAGCTTCTATAAAAAATTACATAGAAATAGAAAGGGTTTGGATAAATAAGATTCATGGTATCCTTCTTATTATTAATTACCTAGAATTTGAACAAAAAAAAAATCCAGTTGATAGAAAATCATTAGCAACAGAAATTAGTTCTTTATTAAATTTAATAAATGAATTGGCTGTAAAATGGGCATCCAGTTTAAATTCGAAAGGACTTTTTTTAGTTCCAGAACACGAACAAGTAAGGATTGATTCAGAGGATCGAATAAAAATTTTTAAATTTTTATTCGATGCAGTTATAACTGTTCCCAATGATAAAACGATTAAAAATCAATCTAAATCTATTGGAATACAAGAAATTAATAAAAAAGTGCCTCGGTGGTCATACAAATTAATCAACGATTTGGAACAACAAGAGGGAGAAACCGAAGAAAGTGTAGTAGAGGATCATGAGATTCGTTCAAGAAAAGCCAAGCGCGTGGTTATTTTTACTGATAACCAACGGAATCCTGATGTTTATACTAATACCCAAGAAACTAATAATACTGATCAAACAGACGAAGTCGCTTTGATACGTTATTCACAACAATCGGATTTTCGTCGAGACATAATCAAAGGCTCCGTACGCGCTCAAAGACGTAAAACAGTTACTTGGAAATTCTTTCAAGCAAATGTACAGTCCCCCTTTTTTTTGGACCGAATAGACAAATCTTTTTTTTTTTTTGATATTTCTGACCGGATAAAAATTATTTTTAGAAATTGGATGCGGAAAAACACAGAATTCACAATTTCGGATTATACAGAGAAAAAGACAAAAGAAAATGAGAAACAAAAAGAAGAAGACAAAAGAAATGAGAAAGTGCGTATAGAAATAGCGGAAGCCTGGGATAGTATTTTACTTGCTCAAGTAATAAGAGGTCTTTTGTTAGTAACTCAATCGATTCTTAGAAAATATATTATACTACCTTCATTGATAATAGCTAAAAATGTCGTACGTATACTATTATTTCAATTTCCTGAATGGTCTGAAGATTTAAAGGATTGGAATAGAGAAATGCATGTTAAATGTACCTATAATGGCGTTCAATTATCAGAAAAAGAATTTCCAAAAAACTGGTTAACAGACGGTATTCAGATCAAGATCCTATTTCCTTTTCGTCTTAAACCTTGGCACAGATCTAAGCTACGAGCCCCCTATAATGATTCAATGCAAAAGAAAGGTCAAAAAAATGATTTTTGTTTTTTAACAATTTTTGGAATGGAAGCTGAACTACCTTTCGGTTCTCCCAGAAAACAAATTTCATTTTTTGAACCTATTTTTAATTCTTTAAAAAAAAAAATTAAAAAATTGAAAACAAAATGTTTTATAATTCTAAGAATTTTAAAAGAACAAACAAAATTGTTTCTAAATGTCTCAAAAAAAACAAAAAAATGGTTCAATAAAAGCATTCTGTTTGTAAAAGAAATAATAAAAGAACTCTCAAAAATAAACCCAATTTTATTATTTGGATTGAGAGAAATAGAAGTATATGAATCGAGTGAAACTAAAAAAGATTCGATAATCAGTAATGGGATGATTCATGAATCGGCGATTGAAATTATATCGCGTGATTGGACAAATTATTCATTAACAGAAAAAAAACTGCAAGATCTGACTGATAGAACAAACACAATCATAAATCAAATAGAAAAAATTACAAAAGCCAAGAAAAAGGGATTTATAACTCCAGATATAAATTTGAGTTCTAACGAAAGAAGTTATGATGATAAAAAATTGGAATCACAAAAAAATATTTGGCAGATATTAAAAAGAATAAATGTTAGATTAATCCGTAAATCACATTATTTTCTAAAAATTTTCATTGAAAGGATATACGTAAATATGTTTATATCTATGATTAATATTCCTATCATTAATACACAACTTTTTCTTGAATCAACAAAAAAAATTATTAATAAATACATTAACAATAATGAAGCAAATCAAGAAAGAATTGATAAAACAAATCAAAGTTTAATTCAATTTATTTCGACTATAAAAAAGTCACTTTATAATACTAATATTAGTAACAAGAATTCAAATACTTTTTGTGACTTATCTTACTTTTCACAAGCATATGTATTTTATAAAATATCACAAAGTCAACTTATTAACTTATATAAGTTAAAATCTGTATTTCAATATAACGGAACATCTTTTTTTCTTAAGAAGGAAATAAAGGATTTTTTTTTTGTAACACAAGAACTATTTCATTCCGAA